AATAACTTATTCACCCATAATCCTTTTTTTCCTTTGTTTGTCCACTACTTCTTATGAATCTAAACAAAGGAGTTCCGATAGACCCGGAAAAGAAGGAAAGGAATAGTAATCTTTGATGAACAGGAAAAAAAATAATTATTATTTTGATACAAGACGACACAAGAAAAAGGAATTTTCACCCGTTTTCTTGTGTCGTCTTGCGTCGAATAGAAGATTAGGAAGACTAGTAATCCTTCCTAAAAGTATTTGTTCCTTTCATTTTTACCATCCTTGCCTTGTATTCTCTTCTTTTGTATTTGTTTGTATGCCTATTGTTTATTACTAAAATGGAATACAAGTAATGAATTCCAGGCGTCCTGCAAAACAAAAAGAGTATAAACAAAGCAAGCAAAAGGATTTACAGAATTTTTTGATCATACATAATTGTATCGATGGACAAAAAATCGGCACTTTTTACTAAATGTTAAGGAATCTCTGGACCTAAAAATTCATTTCGTACAATTGAACTTTTTCAAACTGTTTCTTTTTAAGAACCAAAAAAACTTGTGCCAAAATAACAGATGCGAAGAAGAACAAAAGGCCTTGGACGCGTAATGGATCTTGAAGCACTATTTCTGCATCTCCCTGACCAAACCCTCCTACATTGGGATTGCTTGTTAATGGTTGATCAAGCTTGATGGATTCACCCTCTGAAACAAGAAGTTCTGGCCCTGGAGGTATAATATCAACCACTTGACGTCCATCCGATGCATCAACTATGGTTATTTCATATCCTCCCTTTTCTTTACGTACTATTTTGCTTACTATACCTGCTGATGTAGCATTATAGACTGTATTGTTACTCTTGCTACCATCAGGATAAATCTGACCCCTTCCTCTGTTCCCACCCACATATATGGGATATTTTAAGAAGTGAACGTCTTTCTTCGTAGCAGGGTCGGGGGAAAGAATGGGAAAGACGATTTCACTATATTTCTGACCCGGAACAGGACCTATCACAAGAATATTTTTTTTATTGGGACGATAACTCTGAAAAGACAGATTTCCTATCTTTTCTTTCAACTCAGGAGAAATACGATCGGGGGGGGCTAATTCGAATCCCTCGGGTAAAATAAGAACAGCACCCACATTCAAACCCCCTTTTTTACCATTAGCAAGAACTTGTTTCAGTTGCATATCATAAGGAATTTGAACAACTGCTTCAAATACAGTATCAGGAAGCACAGCTTGCGGAACTTCAATATCCACGGGCTTATTAGCTAAATGGCAATTAGCACATACAATTCGTCCAGTTGCTTCTCGTGGGTTTTCATAACCCTGCTGCGCAAAAATGGGATATGCATTTGAAATGGATGCTCGAGTTATTACATATATCATGATCGATACAGAAATCGATCGAGTCATCTGTTCCTTTACCCAAGAAAAAGTATTTCTATTTTGCATGTCCAATCATGGATCTCGGAATTTCTACAATAAATTAGATAGGGAACTAGTAAAGTTCCCTATGCACGAGTCTGTCATTGTACTGGAATAGTTGTACTGTAATATAGGACGAATACCTTGAACTGGTAGAAATAAAATATAAAGAATTAAGTAAGATTCAAAATGGTTTCTTTATAAAGGAAGAAAGATTCTGATTTATTTGATTGATATCAGGAGATCAAATGAGTTCTTCATTCATTCATTGAATGATAAATGACTACAAGCGAAGGAGATACACGATTTAAATAATGGAAAATCCAATATTTCACAATTGTATCTAGAATAACTGGAAAAGTGGAAACAAGACCAGATATAATTTGATCGTTATGAGCCAATCCAAAATCGTTGTAGAACGAACCAATTATTAGTTCCCAACCATGAGTCGAGTGAAATCCAATCCATAAATCAGTAACTAAAAGAATCGAAAAAGCTTTTATTGTGTCACTTAAGTTATAGAGGAATTCCTGAACCCAAGAATTAAGAATGACAAGTTCCTCATTACCCAAAATAAAATAACCACTTAGAATAGCGAAAGAGATTATATTTGTCGAGAAATGCAAAATGATATGGAGATGATATTCATTGTGTGTTTTGACCAATTGTATCGTTTCCTTGTGTATTCCTATACGAAGTTTTTGTATATGTGTCTCCGGGTACTCCTTTATCATTTCGTCCAACAGAAAGAGTTCTTCTAATTCTATGAATCTTTCTAGAACGTTTTTCTCTTGAATATCATTCAAGAGAGTTTTGGATTGCCCGGTATTCCACCAATTTGTAACCCAAAGTTCCAGACATTTATTAAATGAGAGAGAGACCCACCAGGGCAAAAATACTATAGATACAAGATATGGGAAAGAAGGCAATGCTTTCTTTTTTTTCATTTTTTATCTGTGAATTGAATCGTTAATGAACCTGCTTCATTCGTTGACTCTATATGATATTTCTCTGAAGCACGAGTTCTATAACAAGGTATTGAACCTATGGGTCTATTCATTCCAATTTTTGTGTCAAAATTGAGTTTAGTTCTTGGATCTAGAAGGAATATAGAAATGGGATAAGGGTTCGCCCTTTTCGGATAAAAATGAAAAATCAATATTATTCCTAGATATCTCAATTGGGCAAATTCGAAGCAATTTCATCTTCATTTGTTCTTTTCTATGAATACTCGAAAACCCACTTAAAATAACGAATTGGATTTAGAAACGAAAACCCCCCTCAGTTAATTATTTCGAAATGTTTCACCGTCTAGCCACAACCAAGGAAAAAAAGGTATCATCAAAATTTTGGGCCTAAAAAGATGAGATGAATTCCGTATTACGAAATAAATGTTCGGATATATTTGATGAATCCCTACTTATTATATTAGCCTTAGATTAGCCTTTTTTCTAGTAGAAATTTTCTAGTAGAAAAGAATTGAGTTGGGATCCATACGCATACGAAATACTTTTGGTATACAAATGGTATACAAAAATTTCTTCTTTTCTTAATTTTCTTCTTTATTATAGTATAGTTTATTATAGTTATTCCATATACGCCCTCCTGCTTTTTTGTTTTATTCTATGGGAGTCGCCACGACAAAGGAAGGAGGAAATAGAATAATCTAACATGTTTTGTTCGAATGAACATTCCAAAAAGACTTCAATTGTATTAAAAAAGGAATTAGCAAGTTCCTTCCCCCATGCCGAGAAAACATTTATTCTTTATTGTGTTCAATTCATTTCAAAATACTTCAATTGGTACGCCCAAGAAATAGGCCAATTCGGCAGCTTTTTGTTCAATTTCTCGTGGAGTAAAATTCTCATCAGTACGAGTCAAGGGAATGGCCCCTTGACCTCTGATTTCCATATAAAGGACACGACGAGAATAAAGACCCTCTTTAACCTCAATTCTGATTGATTGGATATCTCTCATAAGGAAGCGAAGGAAGATGCGACGATTTATTCCAGGAAATCCCCAACGAAAAATGCACACAATTCCTTCTTTTCTATCGAATCGGTCATAACCACTACCTACATTCCACAAAATTGTGCACCACAAATAGGAGCTAACGAATAGACCTGCGATCCCGTAAAAAGACATCACGATTCCTTGCGGAAAAAAAATAATTTGCTGAGATGGAAATATGGATATCAGATTCCTACCAAGATAACTGGAAGTTCCAACCACTAAGAATCCTAGTGAACCTAAAAAAAGGATACAGGCCCAGCAAAAATTACTTGTTTTTCGAGACCCCCTTATAAGTTCTATCCATATATGTTCTGATCGCCAATTCATACTATACTAGATCCAGTTGCATTCGATTGGAATTGAGAGAATAACCCAAATTTTACTTTACCTTTCTTGATCCCGAAGTAACTTTCATCAACTAGCACTATTCTGATGTGGAGTAATTGGTTAGATACATTGACTTTCTATTAAAAATATTTACTGATCCGTTTTTAACCAGCTATACCCTGCATATATATATATATATACATGCATTTATGCAGATATCATGTATCCGCATACATAACAGTTCTTTCATTTGTGTGTGGAAAGAGCCACATATCGTACCATATTGCACTAAAAAAATATCTGTATTATGATACAGTGTTGAAATAAATTGATAAGATTTGGTCCCATTGGATCTAGACAATCTTATTTTTTTGGACATGAAGAGATAAAGAAGCCATTGCAATTGCCGGAAATACTAGGCCCACTAAAGGCACAAAAATAGAGGGTAAGTTGAGATCTGTCATAGAATGGGTGCCTCGATTTAATATTTGTATCTATATATTTGTATCTATTAGAAAGATATCTTATGATATGATAAATATATCTATTGATATGATAAGTATATCTATTATAAGTAATATTAGGTAATATTGACTATTGTATTTTATATAATATTATACTACTAAGTATATATAAACAATTAAGTATATATAAATATATAATTTCAAAATAATATATTTATATTAAAATAGAAATTTTAAATATAAAAATAATATTCAAAATAATATTAAAATATTAAATTTTAAGAAAAAAAAGGATAGATAATAAGTGCAAAAATGTAGAACTAAATTAAGTGTACCTATTCATCTTTCTACACGAATATAAATAGGGTAATCTTCTTTTACAAATTTTATTATTCTTCTTCTCCCATCCTTATGTTCTTTCCATCTTTCTTTCTAATCTAATAAGGAGTTTTTTATTTAAAAGGGGTTTTCTTATGAAAATTAAGTTCATTATGAATTCGCGACTCTAAATAATACGATCCAACAAACAGGGATTCATAGTAAAAATGCGATAGATGTAGAAATTATTTTATTTCATTTCCATATTTGATATTTCTTTTTATTTTGATATTTTTTTTTTTCATTATTGTCTATCTTAATTAATGCGTAAGATAGCCAGATAAAATTCTTTTTATTTCCCCAAGTTCGAATTCCTCGGAAAGAGAAATTCACTTTTTTATTTTATCCTGTTGATAGAGGTTCATAATACCTAATCATGAATAGGGGTAAGATAAAAAATGG